AGTGTGATGGGTGATGGTGATGTTGTGTTTTTGTTTGGTTTTTAGTTTGGGTCGATTGTGGAGGTAGGGTAGTTGTGGGGCATGTGGTTGGAATTGGCAGGGGGTTTTAGGTTTGATGTTGGTTAGTTTGTTGATGAAAATGGTGTTTGTTTGGGTTTGTTTATTAGGGGTAAGTTAGAGGAAGTTTGTTTGTTGGTTGAGCGTTGATGAAATGATAACGTATGTTCGGATTTTTGTAGGAATATATAGTTAAATATTTGATTAAAAAAAACAAAAAATGACAAACAAAAAAGAAACGAACGATGAAAATGTGGGTTTAGGTAGGAATTCCTAGAAAGGGTAAATAAAGTAAGTATGTCCGGTGACCATTGCATTATCTGCTTACTTAAGGGGTAAATAGCCTCCCCCTCGTGAATGGGGTCAAAGTGCATCAGTGTCCGGGTATGCGACGGCCTTATCCCATGAGACCATGACAAGTTAAGTGGTTTCGGTAGATTGTTGGTTCGACGGTCATGTGATGGACATGTCAAGAGGAAGATATCACCTGCTACGCACTTGAAGGGCTTATTGAAAGGACCCCTAAAAGAAGAAAAGTGCCAAGGCGGTCGGATGTCGGGATTACGAGGTAGAGGGAGGAGTATTCATCCGACCGCTTGTATCTGTGAAGAGCGAGAGAGACGGATTGGATCAAGTTATGGCCCTGAAATAGGAACCAGAGGCGCAAAAGAGCAAGTTGGGTCAGGGTGTAGGGGGAGTTCATGCCCTTGAAGACAATAACCTAAAGCAGCACAGACGTTGAGTAGCTCGGTTCTCGTGAGGATCACGATTAATAGATAACCAGGTTCTCTGGCTTGGGAGTCCTTGAAAGTGGTTGGTTAGGGATGGCATCCTTGGAGGTGGGCGAATTGTGTAGTCTAGGGGAATGCAAAGGAGTACTGCGACGGTATCCGTTTGTTGGGTGGGGGTAAGTACGAGGAAGAGAGGATCGATCTTAAGCGACGCTTGCGGCTCGGCCGGAGGTAGGATCACTTGGGTTAAATGGTACCTGAAACAAGGATGTGACTGGAAGGGTAATTGCACGAACATTATCTCTTTGGGCCAAATGTTTGAGCTGAAATGGCATAGCATACCCGTATGGCGTGGAGTATCCTACATTATAGTAGTGTCTGATGGGGCAAAAATACTAAATGAGGAAGTACATACCCTGTAAAGCATGAGAAAAACATGCGGGGGGGTGAAGGGGGGGGAGGTTCTTGTAGTTAAAATGTTATGACGGCAGCTTTTCAGGTTGCAGATCCCGGATCGAGGCCGGGCGAGAATTATGATAGAATTTGTATTATTTTTAGGGTTTTGCTTCATTTTGGGGGGTCTGGCAGTCGCCTCCAACCCTTCTCCCTACTATGGGGTTGTAGGGCTGGTTTTGGCTTCTGTGGCTGGGTGTGGTTGATTGGTAAGTTTGGAGGTTTCTTTTGTAGGTCTGGTATTGGTTATAGTATATCTTGGGGGTATGTTGGTAGTGTTTGTTTATTCAGTGTCATTGGCGGCGGATCCTTATCCGGAGGCCTGGGCAGACTGAGGGGTGGTTGGGTATGGTGTGGGGCTAGGGCTGGTTGTTATGGTGGGGGCAGTGATGGTAGGGGGGTTTGAGCTTTTAGGGACTGGGGGGGTGGTGAATAATGAGGGGTTGTCATTGGTGCGGTCAGATTTTAGTGGGGTGGCTATGTTTTACTCTTGGGGGGCGGGGCTGTTTTTAATTGGCGGGTGGGGGCTGCTGTTGACTTTATTTGTGGTATTGGAGCTTGTGCGGGGGTTGTCTCGAGGGTCTATTCGGGCGGTTTAGGGGGGGTTCAGAAAGTAGTTTAGTTGAAAATGCCAGCTTTGGGAGTTGGTGAGGAAGGTTTGACTCCTTTCTTTCTGATAGGCAGTATAACTCTAAGAAGGGGCTGATCCTTCAATCTTTGGCTTACAAGACCAATGTTTTTATAAACTATTAGAGTGGGTTATAGGTTTAGTATTTTGTTCTCTAGTACAGCTGCGAGGGGGAATAGGACTAGGATGATTGTGAAGTAGGAGAGTGAGGCTAGTTGGCCGATGATAATGAACGGGTGCTCGACAGGCTGGCTCCCTACTCAGGTGAGGATTAGGAGGTTGGCAACTAGGGCTCAGAAGAGGATTTGTGAGATAGGTCGGAATGTTATTGAGCGTAGTTTGGAGGTGTGGAGCAGGGGTATTAGGAATAGGACTAGTACGGAGGCGGCTAGAGCTAGAACTCCTCCTAGTTTGTTAGGGATGGACCGAAGGATGGCGTATGCAAATAGGAAATATCATTCGGGTTTGATGTGGGGTGGTGTGGCTAGGGGGTTTGCTGGGGTGAAGTTTTCTGGGTCTCCTAGTAGGTTAGGGGAGAATAGGGCTAGGGAGACGAGTAGGATAATTATTAGTGCGAACCCTAGAATGTCTTTTGTGGAGTAGTATGGGTGGAAGGGGATTTTGTCGCAGTCTGCGGGGATTCCTAGGGGGTTGTTAGATCCTGTTTCGTGGAGGAAGGTTAAGTGTACTAGGGTTAACCCTGCGATTAGGAAGGGTAGTAGGAAGTGTAGGGCGAAGAATCGGGTTAGGGTGGGGTTGTCTACTGAGAATCCTCCTCAGGCTCATTCTACAAGTGTTTGGCCAATGTAGGGGATTGCTGAGAATAGGTTAGTGATTACTGTAGCCCCTCAGAATGATATTTGTCCTCAGGGCAGGACATATCCTACGAAGGCGGTTGCTATTAGGGTTAGTAGGAGGATTACTCCTACGTTTCAGGTTTCTTTGTTGAGGTAGGATCCGTAGTAGAATCCTCGTCCGATGTGTAGGTAGATGCAGATGAAAAAGAATGATGCTCCGTTTGCGTGCAGGTTTCGGATTAGTCAGCCGAATTGTACGTTTCGGCATATATGGGCTACTGAGTTGAAAGCTAGGGAGGTGTCTGCTGTGTAGTGTGTAGCTAGTAAGAGGCCGGTGATGATTTGTGTGATGAGGCAAATGCCTAGAAGGGATCCGAAGTTTCATCAGGCCGAGATGTTCGATGGTGTGGGTAGGTCGATCAGGGCGTCGTTGATGGTTTTGAGTAGTGGGTGGTTTTTACGAAGATTGAGGGCCATTAGTTGGTTCTGTATGTGGATATTAGGGCGATGAGGATAGAGAGGGCGAAAGCTCCTAGGTAGGCTTTGATTAGCCCTGAGTGGAGGGTAGTGGAGGTTTTGGTTGCTATTAGTTGCAGGTTGGCCAGCCCTTCTGGTCCTAGTTTTTTATATCAGGATAGGTCGATTAGGTGGGAGGCGATGTTTTGGCCCCCGCTTAGTAGGTTGGTTGCGGTGAAACGGTGTATTAGGGGGTTGAAGTAGCCTAGTGATGTGGAGAAGTTTGAGAAAGGTCCTTGTTTTGTCAGGATGAGGGTTTGTGCTATTTTTGAGATTTCTAGGGCTAGTAGGATGCCTAGGACTGTGACTAGTATGGCGGTTATTTTGATGTATAGGGGCATGGTTATAGGTGGGGTTTTCATTGGGATGGTGAAGGAGGTGATGATAAGTCCGGCTGTAATGCTTCCTAGTGCTAGGCGGGTGATTGGGGCGACTACTGCGGGGTTATTTTCGTTTATTGGAGTTAGGGGTGGGATTCGGGTGAATCCGGTTTGTACTAGCACGGTTATACGAATTGTATATACTGCGGTGAAGGAGGTGGCTAGTAGGGTTAGTAGTAGGGCTCAGGCATTTAGATAGGAGGTGTTAAGGCATTCAATGATTTGGTCTTTTGAGTAGAATCCTGCAAGGAATGGTGTGCCCATTAGGGCTAGGTTGCCGATGGTTAAGCATGAGGTAGTTGTTGGTAGTATTTTTTGTAGTCCTCCTATTTTTCGGATGTCTTGTTCACCGTTTAGGCAGTGAATGATGGACCCCGAACATAGGAAGAGTATGGCTTTGAAGAATGCGTGGGTTGAGATGTGCAGGAAGGCTAGTTGTGGTAGGTTTAGTCCGATTGTCACTATCATTAGGCCTAGTTGGCTTGAGGTGGAGAAGGCGATGATTTTTTTAATGTCATTTTGGGTTAGGGCGCATGTGGCTGCGAATAGGGTGGAGAGGGCCCCTAAGCACAGACATAGAGTTAGGGCAGTTTGGTTGCTGTTGAATAGTGGGTGGGTTCGGATGAGTAGGAAGATTCCGGCTACTACTATGGTGCTTGAGTGGAGTAGGGCGGAGACCGGGGTGGGGCCTTCTATGGCGGCGGGGAGTCATGGGTGTAGGCCGAATTGGGCTGATTTGCCCGTTGCGGCTAGGATTAGGCCTAGGAGTGGCAGTGTTGGGGCTTGTGAGGGGGAGGAGATCTGTTGGATTTCTCAGGTGTTGATGGTGGAGGCTAGTCATGCTATGCATAGGATGAGGCCGATGTCTCCGATTCGGTTGTATAGTACAGCCTGTAGGGCTGCGGTGTTGGCCTCTGCCCGTCCGTGTCATCAGCTAATTAGGAGGAAGGATATGATCCCCACCCCTTCTCAGCCAATGAACAGGACGAAGAAGTTGTTGGCGATGATTAGGATTAGCATTGCTACCAGGAAGAATAGGAGGTAGGTGAAGAATTTTGTGATGTATGGATCTGATGCTATGTATCATGTTGCGAATTGTAGGATTGATCAGGATACGAATAAGGCGATTGGGAAGAATGTTAGGGAGTAGAAATCTATTTTTAGGCTAATAGGGATTTTGAAGTTTGTGATGAATTTTCATTCTCAGAAGGAGGTTAGGCTTTCTGTTCCTGAGTAGATGAAGATTGTTATGGGGATTAGGCTAATTAGGAACGAGGTTTTTACTGTGCTTGTGATGGTGCCAGGGGTGTTTTTTAGGCTGTCTGATAGAAGGGGGAAGATGATTGGGGTGAGGAGGGTTGTTAGGGTTAGTAGTATGAATGTGTTTAGGACTAGTGGTAGGTCCATTACTTTCACTTGGATTTGCACCAAGATGAGTGGTTCCTAAGACCATTGGATTACTGTTATCCTTTGAAAGTAAGGGGACTGAGGTTTTAGACTCAGATGCGAGAGTTAGCAGTTCCTGCTGGTTTAACCTCCCCTCGGCAGGTAAGAAGGTTTTAACTTCTATTTTTAGAATCACAATCTAATGTTTTGGTTGAAACTATACTTGCATATAGGAACCCCTGAGATTAGTTCAGGTTTTAGGATCAATAGGCCTATATGGATTGTGTGTAGGGCTATGAGGAGGTGCTCTCGTGTAGAGGAGTTTTGAATTGATGTGATGTGGGATGGGATGGTGCCTCGTTGGGTGGTTGTGAGTATGTGTAGGGTGTATGAGGCGGTTAGCAGGATTGTGGCCCCTGTGAGGATGAGTGTTAGGGGGGATCAGTTGAATAGGGTGATTACGATTGTGAGTTCTGCTATGAGGTTTGTTGTTGGTGGGAGTGCTATGTTGGCTAGGTTGGCTAGGAGTCATCAGGAGGCTATGAGGGGTAGAAGGGGCTGTAGGCCTCGGGCTAGTAGGAGGATTCGGCTGTGAGTTCGTTCATAGTTAGTGTTGGCCAAGCAGAATAGTATAGAGGAGGTTAATCCGTGGGAGATTATTAGGATTATTGCTCCTGAGAATGCTCATTGGGTTTGGATTATGGTTGCGGCTACTACTAGGCCCATGTGGCTGACTGATGAGTATGCGATTAGTGATTTTAGGTCAATTTGCCGTAGGCAAATGGCGCTGGTTATTAGTGCCCCCCATAGGGCTAGGATGATGAATGGGTAGTGTAGGTTGTTTGTCGATGGGTTTACTAGTAGAGTTATGCGTATAATGCCGTATCCTCCTAGTTTTAGTAGCAGGGCGGCTAGTAACATGGATCCAGCGATTGGAGCTTCTACGTGTGCTTTGGGAAGTCATAGATGCAGGCCGTATAGGGGTGCTTTGACCATGAAGGCAAGGAGTAGGGCAAGGCTTGATATTAGTCCTGTTCAGGAGGCTGGAGCTGTTGGGTGTGATAGTTTGAGTAGGGGGAAGTATAGCGTTCCGATTTGGTTGTGCAGGTGTATGATGGCAATTAGTAGGGGAAGAGAGCTAGCCAGGGTGTAGAATAGGAGGTAGATTCCGGCGCTTAGGCGTTCTGGCTGGTTACCTCACCGTGTGATTAGGATTAGGGTTGGGACTAGAGTGGCTTCGAATGCAATGTAAAATAGCATTAGTTCTGAGGCTGAGAAGGCCAGAATGAGGAATGGTTGGGCTAGGATTAGTGTTACGGCGAAAATGCGTTTGCGGATGGGGGGTTCTTGCTCTAGGTGGTTTTGGCTGGCTATGATTATGAGAGGGAGTAGTCAGCAGGATAGCACTAGTAGAGGGGAGGAGATTTGGTCTACAGAGGCTCAGGGGGTTATGGTTTTGCCTGGGTAGTATGTTGGGGCTAGTCATTGTAGGCTGATGGTGGCGATCAATAGGCTATGTATTGTGATGTTAGTTCATAGGTGCTTGCATGGGGATAGGGTGGCTAGGGGTAGGAGTATGATGGTTGGGATAATGATTTTTAGCATTTTAGTAGGTTGAAGTTGTGTAGGTGGTCGGAGCCGTGAGTCCGGGTGGAGGCGACTAGTAGAGCTAGTCCGGTTCCTGCTTCGCAAGCGGAGAATGTTAGTATGATGATGGGTAGGATGGAGGCGGATGGTGTTTGTGTTTGGATTGGTCATATAGTCAGGGCTACGTATATTGATAGTATTATGCTTTCCAAACATAGGAGGGCGGAGATTAGGTGGGTTCGGTGAAAGGCTAAGCCTAGGCTGCTTAGGGTGAAGGCCGCGTAGAAGCTAAAGTGTAGGTAGGACATAAAGAAAGTTATAGGGTTAATACTATAATTTGTTGAGCCGAAATCAACTGTCTTGGTTAGACTAACTTTCTGTTATTCTGCCCATTCCAGTCCGCCCTGTTTTCATTCATAGACTAGTCCTAGTGTTAGGAGGAGGATGAGAATTGAGGCTCAGGTTAGTGTGGTGGTGGGGGATTGGAGTTGGACTGCTCATGGTAGGGGAAGTAGCAGGGCGATTTCCAGGTCGAATAGCAGAAATAGGATTGCTACTAGGAAGAATCGGATTGAGAAGGGGAGTCGGGCAGATCCAAGTGGGTCGAATCCACACTCGTATGGGGAGAGTTTTTCTGAGTCTGGGTTTATTTGGGCTAATCAGAAGTTTAGGGCGGTCAGTAGGATGCTCAGGGTTAGAGATGCGATCAGTATAAATAGGATTATGTTCATTGCTCTTCTCTGGGGTTGAACCAGATTCTAAGGATTGGAAGTCGATTGTATTGATTATACTAGAAGAGCAGGATCCTCATCAGTAGATAGAGATGTAGAGGAATAGTCATACGACGTCTACAAAGTGTCAGTATCAGGCTGCTGCCTCAAATCCGAAGTGGTGGTTTGATGTGAAGTGGTATTTGATTAAGCGTAGTAGGCACACTAGTAGGAATGTGGATCCGATGATTACGTGTAGTCCGTGGAATCCTGTGGCTACGAAGAATGTTGAGCCGTACACTCCGTCGGCGATGGTGAATGGGGCTTCGTAGTACTCCATGGCTTGGAGGGCTGTGAAGTAAAATCCTAGAAGGACTGTGAGGGCTAGGGCTTGGATGGCCTGTTTTCGGTTAGCTTCTGTGATACTATGGTGGACTCATGTGACGGTGACCCCTGAGGCTAGTAGGATGGCAGTGTTTAGTAGGGGAACTTCTATGGGATTTAGGGGTGTAATCCCTACGGGTGGTCATTGGCCTCCTAGCTCAGGAGTAGGGGCCAGGCTTGAGTGGAAGAAGGCCCAGAAGAAGCCTAGGAAGAAGAAGGCTTCTGATGTGATGAATAAGGCTATGCCGTATCGTAGGCCTTTTTGGACGGTTGGGGTGTGGTGGCCTTGGAATGTGCTTTCTCGTACGATGTCTCGTCATCATTGGAATATGACTAGGATGGTGGAGGTTAGGCCGATGATAAGGAGCAGAGGGGAGTTGTAGTGGAATCATATGGTGAGTCCTGAGGTGGTGAGGAGGGCGGCTGCTGCTCCTAAGATGGGTCATGGGCTTGGGTCTACTATGTGGTAAGAGTGTGCTTGGTGAGTCATTGGGTGTTAGATGTTTTCTTGTAGGTATAGGCTTAGTAATAGGACGAAGACGTAGGCCTGGATTATGGCCACTGCTACTTCTAGGATGGTTAGTAGTAATAGGATGAGCAGGGTTAGGAGGGATACTGCTGGCATTGTTGAGAATAGGGCGGTTGAGGCGGTGGAGATGAGTTGGATGAGGAGGTGGCCGGCTGTTAGGTTGGCTGTTAGGCGGACGCCTAGTGCTAGAGGTCGGATGAGGAGGCTTGTTGTTTCGATTAAGATCAGGGCTGGGATTAGTGGTGTGGGGGTGCCTTCTGGCAGTAGGTGTCCTAGGGAGGCGGAGGGTTGGTTTCGTAGGCCTGTGAGGAGTGTGGCGAGTCATAGGGGGAAGGCTAGGGCTAGGTTTATGGATAGTTGAGTGGTTGGAGTGAATGTGTATGGTAGGAGGCCCAGTAGGTTAATTAGCAGTAAGAAGACTATTAGTGAGGTGAGGATTAGGGCCCATTTGTGGCCTTTTTTGTCTAGTGGTATTATTAATTGTTTTGTAACTAGGTTGATGAATCATAGTTGTAGTGTGGAGAGTCGGCTGGTAATTCATCGGTTACCTGGGGAGGGAAGGAGAAGGGCTGGGAATGTCATGGCGATGAGGATTAGGGGGATTCCTAGTAGGGATGGGCTTGAGAATTGGTCGAAAAAGCTTAGGTTCATGGTCAGGCTCAGGGGGTTGTTTTGAAGGTTTTGGGCTTTTTGCTATGTGGGGGGTTTGTGGATGTGAATGAGAGTAGTTTTGGTTGAATGATTAGAGTGAAGGTGAGTCATGTAATGGTCATGATAAAAAATCAGGGACTTGGGTTTAGTTGAGGCATATCATTAAGGAGGGGTTTGCCCTCTGTCTCTAGCTTAAAAGGCTAGTGCTGTTTCATAGCTTCTTAATGATTAGGAGGAAAGTAGGGAAGATCAGTTCTCGAAGTTGGCGAGGGGAGTAGATTCAACTACGATTGGTATAAAGCTGTGGTTAGCTCCGCAGATTTCTGAGCACTGTCCGTAGTATACTCCAGGGCGGGAGGCAAGGAAAGCGGTTTGATTGAGTCGGCCGGGGATAGCGTCGGTTTTTACTCCTAGGCTGGGTACGGCTCATGAGTGAAGTACGTCGTCAGCGGTGACGATGACTCGAACTTTGGATTCTGTTGGTACGATGACTCGGTGGTCTACTTCTAATAGGCGAAAGTGTCCTAGTGGCAGGTCTGATGTAGGGACCATGTAGGAGTCGAATGTTAGTTCTTTGAGGTCCGTGTATTCATAGGTTCAGTATCATTGGTGGCCGATGGCCTTTAGGGTGAGGTCTGGCTCGTTGATTTCGTCTATTATGTACAGGATTCGTAGGGAGGGGAGAGCAAGTATAATCAGGACTGCAGCTGGGAGGATTGTTCAGACAAGCTCGATTTCTTGGGCGTCTACGGAGCTTGATGATAGTTTTTCTGTGAGTATTAGGGTCAGGATATAAAGGACCAGGCTACAGATAGCTAGGGCTACCATTAGTGCATGGTCGTGAAATTGCATAAGTTCTTCCATGATAGGTGATGAAGCGTCTTGGAAACCGAATTGAGAGTGGTTGGCCATAGTTGAATGGTGAGGTGTACTGGGGTTTCACCTGTGATTTAGCCTTGACAAGGCTATGTAATAGCTTTACTAACACCTCTATGAGAAAGAAGCATAAGTGGTTTATGCGGTTGGCTTGAAACCAACATATGGGGGTTCGACTCCTTCCTTTCTTGGACTTGGACGAAGGCTGGTTCTTCGAAGGTGTGGAATGGGGGCGGGCAGCCGTGAATTCACTCAACGTTTGTGCTTGTTAGCTCTGGTTGGAAGGCTTTGCGTTTTGACGCGAAGGCTTCTCAGATGATGAAGACTAACATGATTACGGCTGTTAGGGAGATTAGTGAGCCTACTGAGGAGATTGTGTTTCATAGGGTGTAGGCGTCTGGGTAGTCTGAGTATCGTCGTGGCATTCCGGCTAGGCCTAGGAAGTGTTGGGGGAAGAAGGTTAGGTTGACTCCCACGAACATTACTCCGAAGTGGGCTTTGGCTCATGTGGAGTGAAGGGTATATCCGGTGAATAGAGGGAATCAGTGGGTGAATCCGGCTAGGATTGCGAATACTGCTCCTATGGACAGTACGTAGTGGAAGTGAGCTACAACGTAGTAGGTGTCGTGAAGGGCGATATCCAGTGAGGAGTTTGCTAGTACGATTCCTGTTAGGCCTCCGATAGTGAATAGGAAGATGAAGCCTAAGGCTCATAGTATTGGGGGGTCTCATTTGATTGTGCCTCCGTGTAGGGTTGCTAGTCAGCTGAATACTTTGATTCCTGTTGGGATGGCGATGATCATTGTGGCGGAAGTGAAGTATGCTCGGGTGTCTACGTCCATTCCGACGGTGAACATGTGGTGGGCTCAGACGATGAACCCCAGGAATCCGATGGATAGCATGGCTCATACTATTCCTATATATCCGAATGGCTCTTTTTTTCCTGCGTAGTAGGCTACGACGTGGGAGATGATTCCGAATCCTGGGAGGATTAGAATGTATACTTCAGGGTGGCCGAAGAATCAGAACAGGTGTTGGTATAGTACTGGGTCTCCTCCTCCTGCGGGGTCGAAGAAAGTGGTGTTGAGGTTGCGGTCGGTGAGGAGCATTGTAATGCCAGCAGCAAGGACTGGTAGTGATAGGAGTAGGAGCACTGCAGTGATTAGTACTGATCAAACGAATAGGGGGGTTTGGTATTGTGATAGGGCAGGCGGTTTTATGTTGATTGCTGTAGTGATGAAGTTGATAGCCCCTAGGATGGAGGAGATACCTGCTAGGTGTAGGGAGAAGATGGCCAGATCTACTGAGGCTCCAGCATGGGCGAGGTTGCCTGCTAGAGGGGGGTATACTGTTCAGCCTGTTCCTACCCCTGCTTCGACTGTAGAGGAGGCTAGAAGTAGTAGGAAGGATGGGGGAAGTAGTCAGAAGCTTATGTTGTTTATTCGTGGGAATGCCATGTCTGGGGCTCCGATTATTAGGGGGACTAGTCAGTTCCCGAAGCCTCCGATCATAATTGGTATAACCATAAAGAAAATTATTACGAAGGCGTGGGCAGTAACAACTACGTTGTAGACCTGGTCGTCTCCCAGTAGGGCGCCTGGTTGGCCCAGCTCTGCCCGGATAAGGAGGCTTAGGGCGGTACCTACCATTCCGGCCCATGCGCCGAAAATTAGGTAGAGGGTACCGATATCTTTGTGGTTGGTTGAGAATAATCATCGGTTAATGAATGTCACAGGTAAGATGGCTGAGTGTATAAGCGTTAGGCTGTAGTCCTTTTTACAGAGGTTCAATTCCTCTTCTTATCGGCCCTGTAGTGAAGTTCATGGTGAGTTGCAAGCTCATTGATGCACATTAATTGTGTGCCGGGGTCTTAGATAGAAGCCAGTTGGTTTGGGCATATAGCTGTTAACTATATAATCGTGGGGTCGAAACCCACCTGTCTAGGGTGTTCAAGGTTCTAGCTTAATTAAAGTGTCTGGGTTGCATTCAGAAGATGCAGGGTAGTGTCCTGCGAATCTTAGCAGAAACTAAGAGGGTTTAACTCTTGTTTAAGGCTTTGAAGGCCTTCGGTTTTGGTAATCCTAAGTTTCTTAGACAATGGTGCGTAGTATTGGGGCGATAGGTAGGAGGATAATGGATAGTGTGATTAGGATGGCAACTGAGATGTTGGTTGGTTTGTTGGTGTACCACAGCTTCATGTGATTTGTAGTGTGTGGGGGAAGTGTGATTGTTGCGCAGTATGCTAGTCGGAGGTAGAAGAACAGGCTCAGTAGGGACAGAAGGGCAATGATTGTAGCTGTTGGGGCTATTTCTTGGTTGACTAGCTCTTGGATGATTAGTCATTTAGGCAGGAATCCTGTTAGAGGGGGGAGGCCTGCTAGGGAGAGTAGGGTTAGCATTAGTATTGCGCTCAAAGCTGGGGTTTTTGCCCATGTGGTTATTAGTGTAGATAGGTTTAGAGTTTTGATTGTGTTCAGGGTGAGGAATACGGCTGCGGTTATCACTACGTATAGGTAGAAATTGAGTAGGGCTAGTTTGGGGCTGTAGGCAATGATTACGGCCATTCAGCCTAGGTGAGAGATGGATGAGAAGGCCAGAATTTTTCGGGTTTGGGTCTGGTTGAGCCCTATTCATCCTCCTATAGCTGCGGAAAGGAGGGCTATAGTGGTTAGTATGGAGGGGTTTAATGATTGAGAGGTTATATAGAGGAGTGTGATTGGTGGGAATTTCATGACTGTGGATAGGAGGAGCCCGGTGGTAATGGAGCAGCCTTGTAATACTTCGGGGAATCAGAAGTGGAATGGGGCTAATCCTAGTTTTATTGCAATGGCTGCGGTTAGGATTACGCAGGATGTTGGGCAGGTTAGTTGAGTGATATCTCACTGTCCTGTGTGCCATGCGTTAGTCATGCTAGAAAATAGGAGTAGGGTAGAGGCAGCTGCTTGTACTAGGAAATATTTGGTTGCGGCCTCAATGGCTCGAGGGTGGTGGGATTTTGAAATTAGTGGCAGGATTGCTAGGGTGCTGATCTCAAGTCCAGTTCAGGCTATGATTCAGTGGTTGCTTGAGATTGTGATAGTTGATCCTAGGAGTAGGCTGGAGGCAAAGATTAGTTTTGCTTGGGGGTTCATTAGCAGGGGAAGGGGTTGAACCATCATTTTCGGGGTATGGGTCCGATAGCTTGTTTAGCTGACCCTACTAGAAAATAATATAAGGGAAGTATGGAGGGTTTTGATCCCTTTAGTGCAGGTTCAATTCCTGCTTTTCTAAGTTTTTAGGAAATGAGAGGGTTGGTGCACCTCTATGTTCACTTTATCATAGTGACCCTTAATGTTCAGGCACATTTCCTTTAGCGAGTCCTTATGTATGGGGGTAGGCCTGCATAGGAGATTGGTAAGCTGGTGTGCCACAGGCATAGGGCTAGTGTGAGCGGTAGGAAGTTTTTTCATAGTAGGTGCATTAGTTGGTCGTAGCGGAATCGTGGGTATGAAGCACGGATTCACAGGAAACCTGCGGATAGCAGCAGGGCTTTAGTGGCCAGGATTACGGGGTAAAGCTCTGGTGGGGGGTTGAAGGCACTCGGGTTGAAGAACAGGAGGGCAGTTAGTGTGTTTATTAATATGATGTTGGCATATTCGGCCATGAAGAATAGGGCGAATGGTCCTGCCGCGTATTCTACGTTAAATCCGGAGACTAGCTCAGATTCCCCCTCTGTTAGGTCGAAAGGGGCACGGTTTGTCTCGGCAAGGGTAGAGACGTATCATATTATAGCTAGGGGTCAGCAGGCAAAGATTAAGTACAGGGGTTCTTGGGTGACTGCTAGGGTGCCTAGGGTATAGTCTCCGCTTAGAAGGACGATGGATAGAAGGATGATGGCCAGGGTGACTTCGTAGGAGATAGTCTGAGCTACTGCCCGGAGGGCCCCAATTAAGGCGTATTTTGAGTTGGAGGCCCACCCTGATCAGAGAATGGAGTATACTGCCAGGCTGGATATGGTTACTAAGAATAGCAGCCCTAGGTTAAGGTCTGCGAGGGGGAATGGCATAGGGAGTGGGGTTCAGATGGAAATTGCAAGAAGTAGGGCTAGGATGGGGGTCGCCATAAATAGGAATGGGGAGGATGTTGACGGGCGGATGGGCTCTTTGATGAATAGCTTAATTCCATCTGCCAGTGGCTGTAGTAGGCCGAAAGGGCCTACGATGTTTGGGCCTTTTCGTCCTTGCATGTAGCTTAGGATTTTACGTTCTACTAGTGTTAGGAAGGCTACTGCAATTAGGATTGGTAGGGCATAGGAGAGGGCTATGATGAGGTTGATGAGCATTGGGTGGTTGGTCATGGGGAGAAAGCTAGGGAGAGGATTTGAACCTCTGAATTAAAGGACTTAAGCCTTTTGCATTTGCCGAGCTCTGCCACGCTAGCTTGCCCTTTTCTAGGGTGTGGTGGAATGTGATAGCTTTTTGTGATTAAGTTGACTTCATCACTTAAGGCGAAGGCTTGCTTGTGGTATTGGCCTCACTTTTCCTATCCTTTCGTACTGGGAAGAGTTCATCATAGATAGAAACCGACCTGGATTGCTCCGGTCTGAACTCAGATCACGTAGGACTGTTAATCGTTGAACAAACGAACCCTTAGTAGCGGCTGCACCACTAGGATGTCCTGATCCAACATCGAGGTCGTAAACCTCCCCGTCGATACGGACTCTCGAGGGAGATTGCGCTGTTATCCCTGGGGTAGCTTGGTCCATAGATCAATTATATTGGGTCTGGTTGCTATTAGCACGTTGAGGGGTTGCTCTCAGTCTAGAGGGGTGGTCTAATTTTTGGAGGATCTGTTTTTCTCCAAGGTCGCCCCAACCGAAAAACGCGGGCCAGTGGCTTAGTGTATAAGTGAGCCCAGTGGGTGTTTATGTATTTTGGGGTGGCCGCTGGTTTTGAAGTTCCACAGGGTCTTCTCGTCTTATGGGTTTATCCCTGCTTTTGCACAGGGAGATCAATTTCACCGATTGCCTGCAAGAGACAGTTAAGACCTCGTTTAGCCATTCATACTAGTCTCGATTTATGGGACAATTGATTGCGCTACCTTTGCACGGTTAGGATACCGCGGCCGTTAAACATCGGGTCACCGGGCAGGCATCACCTTCAATACTTGTTTTAGGTTTGCTGAAGGCTATGTTTTTGGTAAACAGTCGGGCCTTGACGGGTTTGCCTAGTTCCTTTTGCAGGTTTTAATCTTTCTTAATGGACGCTCCTCTGTCGGGTTAACAATGTGATTAATACTGTGCTTGTTGGATTAGTCGTATATTGGGTATTTGTTAATAATGTATGGATGTAAGCTTGCGTCGTAGAGGGAGTACCCTGGTTACTCATTCTAGCATTAATTCTCCTATTTGGGTATAGGTTAGCCCGTTAGTGAGGAGGGATTCATAAAGTTATGATATTTTTGAGTTACTGAGCTTTAACGCACTCTTTGTTGATGGCTGCTTGAGGGCCCACAATAGGTATGTGTAAGTTATTTATCCGCTCGTGGAGATTGTATTCTTTTTTAAAGGAGCTGTACCCCCTTTAAATAGCCCTTAATTCGCTTCATTAGGGTTTGTTGTTTCCTTGGAGAAGAATTAAGAGTGAACTTAGATTCGTTTCACAGGCAACCAGCTATCACCCAGCTCGGTTGGCTTTTCACCTCTACCAGCAAGTCATCCCACTCTTTTGCAACAGAGACGGGTTCGCTCAATAATAGCTGCTCGCAGGTAGCTCGCTTGGGTTTCGGGGTGGCAAACTTAAATTCATTTTGCTTGGTTTTTCTTGCTAGACCATTATGCAAAAGGTACAAGGGTTGATCTTTGCTTTTTATAGCTTGACTTGTTTCACTTCTATTTCATCTTTCCCTTACGGTACGTGGTCTCTATCGCTCCAATGGTGTCTTTTCTATCGCCTATACTGGGACTGGTGAATGCTTTAGTTGGGTTTATGGAGTAGCTTTGTTATTCCAGGTCATGTCGATTGGGCTAGAATCTGGCATCAAGACGATCTGGTTTGAACAGACATCTTTCAGGCGTAAGCTGAATGCTTTCATTAAAGCTACGTCTTGGTGTTCTAAGTGCACCTTCCGGTACACTTACCTTGTTACGACTTACCTCCTCTTTAGCTGGATAGCTTATTATGTATGTGGGTGTTGGTTCGCCTTTGAGGAGGGTGACGGGCGGTATGTACGTGTCCCAGGGCCGGCTTAAAGAGGGCTCTATGGTCTCTCTTTACTGCTAAATCCGCCTTCAAGAGACTGTTTCAAGTCCCTTTGCCGTGTGTTCTAGCTTAGAAAATGTAGCCCATTGCTTCCATTCCATAGGCTATACCTTGACCTGTCTTATTAGCGGGTAGGGGCTATTGCGCTCACTGTTGGGCTGTCAGTAAAGGTGGGCTGGCGACGGCGGTATATAGGCTGTTCTGGGCAAGGAATGGTCAGGTAGTATCGTGGATCATCGATTACATAACAGGCTCCTCTAGGTGGGTTTGGGACACCGCCAAGTCCTTAGAGTTTTAAGCGTTTGTGCTCGTAGTTCTCGGGCGGACGCTCAGGTAAAAATAGAGCATCAAGATTTAGGGCCAGGCATAGTGGGGTATCTAATCCCAGTTTGGGTCCTGGCTTTCGTGGATTTCAATTAATCGTTGTTCTAAGATCTTCTTTGAGGACGGAGGCCTTATGGGCATCTTGGGCTTATGACAGCTCAGTTGCTTTTTAATCTTAGCTACTTGGATAACATGTGACCACTCTTTACGCCGTTATAACGTTAATTTGGGTCTCCTGTATGACCGCGGTGGCTGGCACAGGATTTACCGACCCTGAGTTGCTATGGCTAAGTCAAGTTTGCACTCATTGCTTAATATTAACTACTGCTGATGACCTGTGGAGGCGTGGCAAGTGCTAGGCGTTTTGGGCTACAGTAAAGGTGAGCCTGATACCTGCTCCTATCTGCCTTTGGGGTAAGGGGTCCAGGGCGTCTACACTGGCGCGCGGATACTTGCATGTATAAACCTAGCAACAACTAACAGTAAGGTTAGGACTAAGTCTTTTGTCCTTGGGTGTGTGTTATCAGCCGTCTTGACATCTTCAGTGTCATGCTTTGTGTAAGCTACAAGGAC